ACGGAGGAATGAAGAGCATTTTCGACGCAAGTTCGAATTTCCAACAAAATATAAATATAAAGAAATTCATAAAATATTCCTGGAAAAAAAAATGATGCCACTTATACTTATGGAGTCTTGTATAGAATATCAAGATTGACCCAATTTCTACCTATTATTATGATATTACGATCCGATGGGATACCAAAAAAATAAATGGGTTTGGGATTCAATTCAATCTTCTCTCTATGAATATGAATGAGATAAAGACAGAATAATCAGAAGTAGTATAAAGTTTCCTTTTTTTTTTAACACACTAAATTCAATTTCATGTTCAAAAAAGAATCCGCGAATTCTTTTTTGCAGGTAGTGAATGGAATTTATAGAATACAATTGAATTGTGTAATAGAAATATACTAAGATGAGAGTAGTATTTTATTCTATTTATTAAGTCCGATACGGCTATCTATTCACATCTTTTATTTTATTGTAATTTCACTTGGGGTAGGTCACACTCCATCAAAACCCGTCTTTTCTATTTTTAATATATTCAATGAAAAATTGAAGCACGACGATTCTCTAATTCTCTATAGGGATATCATAAGAGAGAGACCCGGCTTGATATCTGGATACCAATTTCTGTTCTAGGGTTTACATATACACATATATGTTGTTATAATTGAAATTAAATTAAAATTGAAAAGAATTGCTTATTGAAAATAAAATAATGAATACTCGTTACTCCTCGTTACTCATAAATCAATTTGATTTTCTTATGTCATTCAAATGAAGAAAATTTCATTGAAGATAAAAATCGAGGAACCGTTCACTAATTTTAAAATAAATTCTTAATGGTTCCAATTTGCCCTACATTTTTCAGTCTGTGACCGGAAATCTATTTTTTCTACTCTTACTCAATAGAAACAATAGAAAATAGAGGGGAGTTTCTAAGCAATGTATATTTTGACATATAATCAACCGAAGAGAATAGAATAATATATAAAATATAAATAATATTAATATAATATAATTAATATAATAAGAAAATAATATATATAATATAAAATAAACTAGATTCAATAAAAAATAGAAATTTCTGAAAAAAAAAAGAAAGATTAATAGGATTCAAGATAAAAAAAGAGAGTTAGTAATAGAAAATTTATTATCTATTTTGGATCGAATTTGGTTTGTTTGGCGGCATGGCCAAGTGGTAAGGCGGGGGACTGCAAATCCTTTATCCCCAGTTCAAATCCGGGTGTCGCCTGATCAACAAAAGATTGGGGATTTCTTATCTTGTCGATCTAATTCGACGAATATTTGCGGAGCAAAAAAGCAGTGTACCGTGACTCCATCCGGTATTAAATTAGATCGGATACGATGATGATGGGAAATCCGTTTAGGAGTTGTGGAAAGGACCAAAAATACTTTGCTTTGTATCCAGACTCGGGAGAGGCTATGAGTGCTCAGACATGCAATCAGAATGGTCGGTCTACTCTTAACTCTTATAGGGTAAAGGTCAAAGCTGAAAAAAAAAAAGAATATATGTACTATAGTACTATATATATATAGTAGTAGTAGGTTCTGTTCTCCCTATTTTTTCACTGAAAGAAAGACAATAAGCTTAGATCAAATAGGAAATAGGGGTATCTGATAGATTTACCCTGATGGTATATTTTTATGCTTTTTGCTTAGGAAAGAGGGGTATCAAAACAAAACGAACAAAAAGTCTTATTATTCTTACATGCTCCATTAGAAGCATTTCTTTGATATTTCCAAAGAAAGTGCGTGTGTATCATCATATTTGTACTTAATGCTTGCTGATTCTACCTGAAATCCTAAAATATATACTTGTTACGGGTGTATTCATTGAATTGGTTCATCAATAGTCTTAAATCAGAATCCTATTTTGACTCTGCACCATTGATTCCACTATGATGATTAATCAATAATAGAATAATTCCTTCATCGAAATAGGGGACATAATTCACATGGATATAGTAAGTCTCGCTTGGGCTGCTTTAATGGTAGTCTTTACATTTTCCCTTTCGCTTGTAGTATGGGGAAGGAGTGGACTCTAGGGCTGGGAGCACTACTAATTGAGTAATCGATTGCTCGAGCGAACTGTATCAATTCTTTATTGATCGTTTTGCGAAGGCTTCAAAAAAAAATTGAATTGTACTGGAAAACAATAATGAATAAGAAAATATAATAATGAATAATAACCATTGGATCAAACAACGAATGATTCCCCTAATTGTATTTCCAAACTCAAATCTACGTATGATAGGACATTTTTTCAAACCTAATTTTTACTAAATATTCTATATTTAATTTGGTGAATCAACTCTTATCAGAATTATGAATATTACAATGAAAAACAAATACTTTTTTTTTTTTCTTTATTTATTTTCCTTTTTCTTTACTTTTACCGTTCTAATCTAAAAGAAAGTCATTCCGCTATTACAACAATACATATATATTTTCTTTCTACTGGAAGCGACTAGTAATTGTCCAAAGAGGTTCTACACAACACATAATAAAATGAGATCTTTCTTGCGTTGCGTTGAGCAATTCATATATCACACATTTAACGTTTGTTTTAGACTCCTAGAGATTTTTTTATGATATGCTTTTTTTGACTCATCTCATGTTTAAGCAGGAAAAATGGACAGGGTCTACTCCTTTCCCAAATCCGAACCGAAGAAGTTACCATAGAACTCCGCGGATTACCCGTTAATCGTTCAATCAATGACTTCTTGAGATGGGAAATAAAAATAAAAGAAATAGAGAAATAGAATTAGAGTGCTATTTCTATGTACATCTAAATTATGTACATATATATTATAATTTGATCTATACGAAGTCTATATTCGTATACATTACAATTTTCTTTATATACAAATAATAAAAAAAAGTAAAAAAAAAATAGTATACACTACTAACTAGTGTGGTAGAAAGAACTATATATATACTTCTCTCTACCACACTAGCTCATATACTTACTAAGATACTTTTGATTCTAGCCCGATCATTTCATTTAATTAAGACTTAGAGTTTTAATCCCTTTCTTTCTGAATAGAAGTAAGAATGAAAGTTTCATTCAAACTAATCATTTTGGCTGACTGTTTTTACGTAGATGATAAGTAAAAAAGCAGTAGGAACTAGAATGAACAGTGCAGTAGCAATAAGTGCGAGAATATTAACTTCCATAATAATCTAATTTTCGTTTTTTTGTTTCGCAATAACTCGGGATCTAATCCCATAGAGATTCTAAATTTGACTCCTGTAAATTCAATGGGATGAATTGCCATCCTTCCTGATGATACTGAATCAGATCAATATTATGAATAACAATATCTGATCTATCAAATCAATTAATCGTCAAGAGTGGAATAGTATAACATAGGAGGATCCTTTATCCATACTAAATCAAAAATCCAAAATACTATTTTGGATTGAGTAGGTATCATATGACCGATATTCTCTAGGTCATACACAGATCCAAACAGTATAAGTGAAACGGAAAAAAGATTAAGTATCAAAATTCAAATATTCCAACAAATTCAATTTCCTAATAAAAGAAAAGGGCGTTGCTTGGTTGGTCTTTTCTTTTTCTTTTTTTTTTTTTTCTTTTATGGGTATCCTCTTTATTGGATTGGGACGTACACATCAAAAATTAAGTATTCAATTTGAATGAGAATGAAATAGATTGTTTCCAATTAGTATTAATAATTGAGGATACACAAAAAAAATCGGAATTCGAAAGGTTTAACCTGAAAAGTACTCTGCCAAGGTAATAAAATTAATATAATTTCATTGTGTATCGTACAATAAACGAAGACAGTTTGTGTCTGTACTCTCCCTAAAAATATGGGCCTTCTATTACATTTCATTGATCAAGTCGAAAAAGAAGAAAGTGAGTATGGTATCTCTTAAACTTAAAATACTGAATATAGTCTGAATATAGCAATAGTATCGATTGTACCAATCTACATATGCCTCTCCCTTATCACTCAACTCAGTACTAGTGGAAGAAATGGAAATTCCCGCATTTGTCATCAGACAAATACGGAACAAAAACAAAAGAAATCAAAATCCTCCCCCGCACCGGGATTTTGCTCCCCGTCTTCCCTTTCGCGAAAAATAGAGAAATGAATTGAGAAATTCGTCGGATCCTAGTTCGGGACTGACGGGGCTCGAACCCGCAGCTTCCGCCTTGACAGGGCGGTGCTCTGACCGATTGAACTACAATCCCAACGAGACGTATGGCATAAATATTCATATGGTTTCATAAGAACATTCTACTCGTCATGTTGTAACGTAGCAGAAATAAATGATAGAAATAAATGATATATATATTGATATCATATCCACGTAAGCACGGACTTTAGTGAGAGTGACGCGGATTATCAGTAACTAGTGATTACCTATTTTTAACAATCAAATAAAAAATCAATCTTTCAATGAGAAAAAATTGACCCTTTCCCTTTATTTGTACTGTACGGATCAGTCATTTCTTTTCTGTAGGACAAATTAGTTATATCATACTCATGGAGCGGCGAATTTTTGGGCCGAGCTGGATTTGAACCAGCGTAGACATGTCGCCAACGAATTTACAGTCCGTCCCCATTAACCGCTCGGGCATCGACCCAGGAAGAATTCCTTCTAGGCTTATTGATAATTCATGATCAACTTCCTTTCGAAGTACCCTAACCCTACCCCCAGGGGAAGTCGAATCCCCGCTGCCTCCTTGAAAGAGAGATGTCCTGAACCGCTAGACGATGGGGGCATATCCGCCCAACCGTCATCATACTATGATGATAGTATGAACAGTTTTTTGGAATTGTCAATATAATCTAATGGTATAGCTGGATCTGAAAAGTCTTTCTATGTTATGATTCCATACTATAGAATTTTCACATTTTTTTTGTTTGATGCTTCATTCATGAAGCATCAAACATGAAGCATCCCATACTATATAACAATAACAATAATATAACGAAATAACGAAACGAAGTATA